AAGATCGTACTCTTTCAATAAAAGCAAGGGGATTCGCTAAGCTAGCAGCTTTAAAGTAATGACATCCTGTTGATTCCTAGCTGACTAATAAAAGTTCTAAAACTAGTCCCTTCGTACTCTATTTTCTATTCCCCATTCCTACGAATGCTGAATCGCTTAGATGTGTTCGCCCTGCCCATGTGTAGAAAGAAATATATTATGTCCGATTTGCTGACTACCTTGCTATAGACATCGCGAGAAGTAACGACAAAGCAGGAGATCATAAACAAACAAGATACAAACCAACAAACATACCTGATAGGGCTGCAGCTAAGAGCAAAAGTCATAGGGACAGCGGCGCTTCACTGGGCCCATATGACTATCATCAAAATACAGATGAAGATGCGTAGTCAACGGATCCCTAGTCTTAGAACTAGGAGTTTCACAGTGAGATAGACGTCTAAGATAAAGTGCAAGCCAGCAAGCATTCCTACTATAACATAGCCTCAGAGTCCACCAAAAGAAGATTTATAGAATCTAGGGGCACTAAGACTAGTGATAACGGGAACCCCAGACCTGTAACATAAATCCTACACTCGCTAAAAAGGAGGAGTCCAGAAAGTCTATTAGAATCCCTCGGGAACAAATCAGACTTCACAATCACTTAGGCGCTTATAGGCTTAGCAAGGACAAAGCAACTAAAGCCTTAGGGAAAGAAAAGAGATCTGTTATTGTCAGCCCTCTATCCTCTATATTAGGCTAAGGCGGCTATCAAGTAATCCTAATAGAATCTGCCCTTGAATTTTCGCGTTTGGTTTGCAACCGGCCAACCGTTGGAATTCCTGTCTTATTGGCCGCTCTTCGCGCTTTGCCATCAACTTCATTGTGTGGTACTGCGCGGAAAAGGTCTATCCTAATCGTGTTTTCAAGCGTTCTCCTAGGTGAATAAAATTTATGATTCACCTGTTCCGAGGAAGAGATAGAATATCTCATTTTATTAGCAGATCAGATGTAGCATTAGTTCTATCAAACTTTATGAAAGGTGCGACTGCGGGGAAGGTGCCTAGCCTTTCATATGAATCTTCCTATAGAAATTTTTAATAAGGGGCCTAGCGATCTACAACCGAGTCTTCTTCACGTCGAAAACAGTCTATGACTCCCGAGATGCTTCTGATTCAATAATTCCTGAAAACAGGGCTGGCGCGCCTAACAGGAGATTCGATAACCCGGCATTCGTAGATCAATCCTCCTTTGCTTTTGCTAAAGATGGCATTCTATTAGAAATGGAATAGTGCAAACCCTATTTATTCTCTGGCCGCGGGTGTGGTTCTTATACTAGTGATCTTCTTGTAAGGGACAAAGTGGCTTAGTTGAACATAGTGAGACTAAGGGACACTGGCTTCATTCCTATCCCAACAGCGAGTAAGGACCCAAGGCAAGGTGACGAAGGTAAGAGGGAAAGTGCTAACACCAAAAAATCCCTTAGGGCAATCAGTCTTTGACTCCCTTCCCATTCTTGCATCTCGGAGGGCTTTGCCGGCTAGTGGTTACCTATGTGCGAAAACAGTTGATTCCTCGCTAATAGTCTTTATTTGTCCTGCTAACAGGGCATTTTCCCTTCCAGTTAAGTGTCCTTCTGGTATCTAGCTTAGAGCTAGTTGCAGTTGATTCTTGGCCCCGCTTTGACTGCCAAGACAAGTTTGCTAGTCCCTATAGGAATAAAAACTATGTTCTTTTACTCCTATAAACATCTTTCAAATTCCCATAGACAAAACTCGCATAACACGCGGAGGTTTGCTTCCTTGGTCTAGCTGACTGGCTTGATGAACTAAAGATTCACATATCTGAGGCGGGTGTTACCGGGTGTGTGCTAAAATAAAATCGGAAGATAGTGAAACCACAGCAGAAAAAAAGCTCTTTCTGCGGCAAGAAAGAAGAGTTTAGTTGAATGAATGTAGTTGAAGAAAGGAAGCCCCGCTCTAGCTACCTACTTGGTTCTAACTGCAAAGCTTCCTGGCTTTCTTTTTCGATCGGGAATGGCAATTGAAAAAGTCTTTCCCACAACCAGGGTCAGGCCTATATAATATAATATAATGTTTGGACGAATAAGCTTAAATTAAAAGCTTGAAGGCTTTCCTCTAACTTTCTCTACATTTGGTATGCATGCCTTAGAGATCTCATACAGCAACAGGTACTCACAGAATCTTATACGTTTTCCTTCATATTGGGCCAGTAACCTTCCTCACCTGATCTACGACCACCCTTCTCCTCTAATGGTTCCTTCCGAGGTCGTCTAGTTCATTACCATTACACGTACTACTTCCCCCCTGTAGGTCGAGCATCTTCAAACCTTCTGTGGACCTTGCTTCTCTTATGATTTTTCTTGTTTGTCATTCGAAAGAGAAGGAAGGACGAAAAGGTAGTTTCAAAGCGTTCAAGCTTCGGTTTCACATGCCAATTGGCAACTGTTCTATTTCGTATCATCCCACCCAGACCTATACTACGCTATTTCACCAACGATCATATAATTACTGAAAAAAAAAGGCTGACCCACATACGGGATCCTGACCATGCACCGAAATAGGATGACCTAGAAGTAAGGCTTTTTCCTTCGTTTCACTCTCTGCTCCTGGGATTGTCCTTCCTTGCCTTTGCTTATTTGGTGTTCCAGGAGCTCCCTACTGCATATCGAGACAATCGGCCTATCCTGGAGTTTTACACAATAATGAGGGACCATTGGCACCAGCCCTCCTCCATGGAGGAGGAGTTATGCTCTACATATTCCGCTAGTGGCTGTGCCAAGAAGCTGCAGAAGGCCCGAGATCCGCAACGTCTTAGTTCCTCATGCACCTTCGCCTCGAGTTTGAGTCCATCAGAGGCCAGCTCCCGCACCTATCGGTACAGTAAAGGAGAAGAGTAAGCTTTTGAAGTTGACTTGTTTGTTGGCTTTAGAGCTAATGAATGCGGAGTTACAGTTGGTCCTTCGTTCACTCCCGTTTCCAAGAAAACGTCATTCGACTTGCATGTGTGAAGCATATAGCCCAACTAGCATGATTGAGCCCAGCAGTGGTAGAACCTGGTCTTTGCACTCATTTACGCACACAAATAACATATCTATCTTAAGTAATTTCTTGATATGGAATGCAATCTAGATGAAACTGATAGATTAGACGGAAGAGCTGACTGAAGACATTGAATTCGAGATGCAAATGGAATAGGAATTCACCCACTCCGTGGTGGACAAATTCATAGCTGCCGCAGGTTAGACCATGTCGCCTAACCTCTCTTATGACATCCTCATGAATAAACACTAAATCTCATCCTTTGTTGTCAATTTCTGTCGGGCATGAATTCTTTTTTAAGTCTAACCTGCTGTACTAGTTCAGGTATAACCAGGTATGGAGTAAGATGATGATAAAAGGACTTCTAGCTCTGAAACTGAGTCGCCGTGAGCGCATCTTCCTAAGGGTACTACGCCGGTCGGACTAACTGCGGCAGCTTGCCATCATACTAAATGAAAGTTTTTTGATTAACAAGGGAATTGCCAAACCATTATAAGTGAACTTACTTAACGAATTCAAGCTTCTTCGCAATATCAGGTTGGGATAGTAAAGGAAATCCTTTATCATAAGTTGTTCAATCTCGCTCAAGGAGAGAAAAAGTGGTAGTTGCGCTCTTTCTACATTCGTACTTAAGGTAGAAGGCTTTCTCGGCTTATGCAACGTGACTTCAAGGGCTGTATCCCAAGCAAGTGTAGTCAGGGATAGGGACGATATCCCCAATCTGAGTATTTGGGGGGTATCAGACTACATTCCAGAATAGGTGGTTTAGCCAAAGAAAGATAGGTGTTCAGTAAGTCTTTACTTCCTTTCTTCATTTTTAGAGCAAGAACTTTTTTAGAATTTCTCTTTCTGCCCTTTCCTTAAGGTGATTTTTGAATTGTGTCCACTGCAGTACTCTAACTCTCTTATAGTTTACTACATTACATGAAACGTAGTTCATGATTTCCCCTTCGCTCTCTTTAGCATTTTGGTTTAACACCACGCAGGCAGCTGGTACCCTCCCAGCTTCTTCATCAGGTAACCTGCCAATTCAACACATTGTCAGCGGCATTTTGCCTGTAAAAATTAATTAATGAATCAGTATCTCCTTTACTTGAACACGGGTTTCGACTTCTCCTCCGGAGGACCGGTGTAGCTCGCTTCGCTTACCACCTTCGTCTTTCGCCAGGGCTTAGACTTCATCAATGTCCTTACTGCCTTTCACGCTTTTCAGGACCTCGATCCAAGCCCTTTACTAGGTTGGGCTCCATTCAGCATAGATGGATAGATGCCATACGGCCGTTAGCTATTAAGTATTTCGTATATAGCAGGACAGTTACCCTCCTCCCAAAAGCATTCCGGCATCTGTGTTATTCCTGGTCTCACCTCTCACCCTGTGAAGCAAAGTCGGACAAGGGGGAAAGAAATGGAATTTATAGGGAACCGTAGCCAAGTGGCTAAGGCATGAGTCTGCAAAACTTCTATTCGTCGGTTCGAATCCGCCCGGTTCCTACACTACAGCGCCGCGCCATTCCACCCATCATTTTTTTACATGGTTAGTGGATAGAACGGGGCCGGAGCTTGCTCCTTCGTACTAGTGTAGTGGCTTAGCTGCCCTAGTTTCCCTTCCTTACCGGTATTCCTTAGCAAAAGCACTAAGTAAGCCCTCAAAGGCCTTCACGGGCTAAAGAGGCGGATTCCGGACAGGGGAATTGACTTGCAAACTGTGGCTACGCACCTAAGAGCGGAAATGCCGACAACAGCCTTTGGGGGTAGGAGCTTCGCCCGGCGAAACCCCATGCTTTGAGAGTTCCTTTCTGCCAGCACTTTCTTTCTCTACCCGGGAGTCACTTCATCAGTACCTGGGGCTACTGTCCCAGGATGCCAAAGGTATGATCCATACATGGAAAGTGTCAACTTTGACTCACAAGCGCCACCCTCACCGGGTAAATCCGGAGAAGGGCAACCGCTTCTGTAGGTAACGACTCTAATTCAGATTTTCATTTATATATAGAGTCGTGAACCAACGAGTCTTTAAGTAAGTGGGCGTTAAGCGTAACGAGCTTACATTACAGGAGGTAGAAAATCTTGTTAGTCTTTTAGAAAGAAATATTCAAGCTAGGCTAGTAAGAGAAGGAATACAGGTAAGAAGTCGAGAAGTCAACTAACTTCTAGTGCTTTCCACACCCCGCCCCTTAGAGGGAAATTTACCTGTGAATGCGGTGCGGGCCACTGCTCTCCCTTTCACTCGAAACAAGAGTTCCGTGCCAAGCATAAAGATTGAATCAATAGGACCGTATTCTAATCCTAGAAATGCCAGAACTCTCTTTCTGAATGTCTCGACTTTCTTTCTCAAAAAACCGGACCGGACAGGGGTGCGGAAATAGCAAGAAAAAAATGAATAGGCTCTTGTCAATAGGTTGTTTGGCAGCTTTACGCGAATCCACACTAGCTAACTTTACACAGAAGGACCACCACCATTGATACATTGATAGTGGATTAAGTGGCATTGTATATTTATTTATGCCCAAGTGCGGAGAAACTTAAGTAAGGGTATCCTATTGCTAAACATCCGGCTACCATAGTTTTTTGGGAAGAAGCCCATGTCTGGAGCTATGCCACTGTAGAATCATTAATATTCGCGGACACAACCACCAGAAGCCATATCTTTCGAAGGAAATGAAACGGAGAATGATATATAAATATGAAGTAAGGAAATATAGAATTAGAAAAAGCGGTATAAAGGCTTACGACCTGGAGATTCTTAGCTTTTTAGACACAATCTATGTTACTAGCTATTCAGTGGATTCCTAGCCCTTGACTCATGGTAGAGAACACCTATTGGCTCGCTTTCTTTCTCTTTATGTGGGGACGAGAACAAACTGACTATAAATCCGCGGAATCCACTACCTGCCCCTGCTTCTTGGTCACCAGAATCCACTGTCTCTACCTGTGCTCTAGCTTCGGGTTCACCTAGGTGGGAAACTAGCTCTCTTTATGTGTAGATATGGCTGGTGAAACTGTTGGACGAACAGGACTCGTCTTTAATGCGGGCTTTCTACATACCACAGGGATTCTAGAAGTGTACTCTGATTTAAACGACCAGGTATCTTGATTGCTGCTATTTTGATTTACCCCGAGCCGGTTCCGGGGCCAGCGTCTGTCTATTAAGAAGGGGATAGCCGGCTTATTTCGCTCCAAAATACATTTAATTTAGCCTTTCTCCGGAACTACTTTGAATACCGATCCTTCCCAAATCAAATGCAACTGATTAAAGAACAGCAGCTCACTCGGTCGTAGGGAAAAGAGTAAAAGTCATTCATCGCCTTGAGCGGAGCCTGGTCTGGGATCGAGCCCTTCTGCCCTTCCTAAGGATCATATTACCGTGTTGGCTAAACTAGCTTTCTGGCTTTGAGCTGGAACAAGGACTGTCAGAGCCCGTTTCCGATGTGAGATAGAATATCTGGGGATCACTAAATAAAGCGTTCGCCTCTATCGCCCACTTACTCGGGGATTCCGTCTTAGATCTCCCGATCCGCCCCTGCGAGTGCTGGGACTTTCTCTTTTTTTCCTTATAACTATGGGCAGGTTTTCAGCTCATTCCTTTGATGAGTCTGAGACAACTCCATCTCTTCAAATCAAATAGAGTACATCAGAGATTGTGACCTCTTTGCTTAAACGAGGTAGCCATACCTAACCTACTAAGGGTTAATCAAAGAAATAGCGTAAGTGAAGCCCTTAATGCAAGCACTAAGTAAGAAACCTACCTTTCCTCAACTCTTGGGCTTGAGGCTTCTTTTCAAGCTGAATAGAAATGGAAGAAGAAGACAGCTGGTAGCGCAGGTTGGATCAACGCGTAGATTCCAGCTGTCCTTGTTGAATGATCGAGTAGCTTCGACTTCACCTTTTATCGAAATTGGGTGGGTGAATGTTCAGTCTATCTGAGTATAAGATCGAAAAGAATGAATGCATTGATTGCATTTCAAGTGAGATGTCCAAGAGAAAGGGAACGAGGGGAAGAAGCGACGAAGAAGTGAATGAACAAGCATGGCATGAGGAGAATGGAGAAATTCGAGATGTTAGAAAGTGCAAAATCAATAGGTGCCGGAATAAAGTCCTTCCTCCAAAAGGACTACCCCCGCGTACTTTTTTTCATCATAATCCTCATGCTTCTGATCTTCCTATACTGTTATATAGACCAATCTAACAAATTCGCTTTAGAGTTATTAAAAAACTATGAAGTAGAATATGTTAAAATAGGTATGAAGGGATTGGAAATCAAGAAAAAATAAGAAGTGAATGAACAAGCATGGCATGAGGAGAATGGAGAAATTCGAGATGTTAGAAGGTGCAAAATCAATGGGTGCCGGAGCTGCTACAATTGCTTCAGCGGGAGCTGCTGTAGGTATCGGAAACGTATTCAGTTCATTAATTCATTCCGTGGCAAGAAATCCATCATTGGCAAAACAGTTATTCGGATATGCAATCCTGGGCTTTGCTCTAACCGAGGCTATTGCCTTGTTCGCATTAATGATGGCCTTTTTGATTCTATTTGTTTTCTAAGTTTATCCTTTTGAAAGGTGTAGTCTCTCCTACCTGAGGAAGAGGACGAGGCCACCCCTACGGGTGTGGGAAAGGAGAGAGGGAATGCGGGCTCCTTTCACTTGAGTGAATTCTTTTCTTCGTAGGCTACAACGAGACAGAAAGGCGCGGTCCCAGTCCCAGAGAAAGAGATAACCCCTAACAGAGTGAGTCCATTCTCCGAATAGTAACACGGTAAGGCCAAAGATCTGATTCACTAGCAAAGGAAAGCTGCCTTGATCAACTATAGGAAAGTACCACTTTTACACAGAAGGACTTCGCCCGAAAGCATTGATTGAAGGTCTCCTCTTTCTTTTTCACAGCTGCCCATGAGTGAAAAGCAGAAGCGATCCTTCTATTCTCGAAGATAGGACTGCTGACCACGTCGAACTAAGCCTGCCTTCCTCTTTTTATAACGTTCGTCCCCCATACCCTTTCTCAAATCTCAAATCGGAGAAAGGCGGGGGAGACTACTTTCTTCATTCCATTCCGACTCCCCTGCTGCTCCACAATGCTCTCTCCAAAACAAAACTCCAGTGAGTAGAAAGAAGCCCGCATTCCCTCTCTTCTTTCTCCTATCGCTAGGGGCCTTGCTCATCACTCACTTACTTCATTCTAACATGAGCTAGAGCTACTCCTCCGCGTATGATCGAACCCAATTAGAAACCCCCTGATAAGCAAAAGAAAGAGGGAAACTACCTTTCATATATCATTCTTTCTTTCCGTAAAAGCAGTTACGGGTTCAGGGCAGTCGGAACTCTAACAGTAAGAGTAGGCGGTGCGGTTACAAGTCCTGGGGATAAATGAAGTGAGTCTTTCTTTTTAGTCTGCCTTTCAAGATAAGACCCTCAAGTTGCTAAATCTTTAAAAGTTTTCAAGTCTGATTCAAAACTGGCTTATTTATTTTAGGGCAAGGAGTAAGCTTTCAATCTATAAGTAGGTTAAAATCTATCCCACGCACAGAAGAAAGGGAGGAAGGGAAGGAGCCAAGCCGGATTCCAGCACTCGCAGGGGCGGTAGAAGAATAAGTAAAGGGAGTTTTTGCTCCCGTTAAAGGAAGTGATCTGACTCTTTCAGAAAGACGAAACTCCGAGTGAACTGAACAAAGCAGACTGAGACTGACTTAAATTCCTTCAGTAGGGGATAAAAAGTGGATTAGCATTCGTTAACAGAGATGAAAAGCATCAAATCCGAATCTGAGATCTTGAGAGATCGAATCATAGCTATGTAAAGTAGCCTTGGGCTGAGACGTGACCTCTTCTCCTCGTTTTCATTGGGTCATTCACTCGCCTACAGGTGAGAGAATAAAGATGAGTTCACAGCTTATGAAACCATTGCTATTATTGTTCCCAAGAGTGAAGAGTCGACAAAAGTTCACCACAAAAAGCATAGTCACAAGGGCTGAAAGAAGAGTGATTTGAATTAGCCTCGGGTAACTTAACTACCTTTCCGGAAGACCTAGAGTCACTCGCTTCCTTTGGAACAAGAGTAAGAACTCATAGTCATTGCCTTTCGACTGGCATTATCACACCTTCTTTCATCCATTTTTCATTTGCTACAAGAGGAGTAGCAAGAGATTTGCAACCAAACATCTTGAACAACTTATTCGATTTTCAGCATCTTTTTCCGGCGACTGAGAAGGCTTTTTAGAGTTGTTTTCTTATGCTTAACATTCCAGGATGAATATTTTTAGTTATGTTTGTGGATGTGGTGTTTGGTTGATGTATATGAGTTTAAGCATTACCACACGCTTCTTTTAGAGAAATAAAATAGAGTCTCTTAGTTCAAATCCCTACCTATGGCGGAGGAGACCTCAAGTAACGTAACCGGGCCAACCCAGAAGCCGATCACACCCATGGGAAGCAGGCTGAGTGACCACTCCAGTTTGATGATCACTACTGTGAAGTTGGATGGAAGAAACTACTTAGCCTGGTCTCAGTCGGCAAGGATGTTCATAGGGAGCAGAAGGATGAGCCGAACGAGAGCGAGGCTAGTCTCAGCGGAAGGGCTTTCTCAAGTCTTTCTCTCGTTTCGGAAGCACTCTCCTCATTCTTTCGTTAGGGCGACTGCTGCCCCCGTATAGCGACTCTCTGCTAAGAGCAGCTTTCTTCTCTTACGCTAAACTCTTTTTTGCTATTTTGCCTTGCCAGCCCTTTTACTCGGTCTTCAGCCTTAAGTCTATCAAGGGCGGGAGTGATTAGATATTCAGGAACCGATGCGATGGGAGATCGAAGAGTGGGCACTGGGATATCTACGGCTATATCTCATTCAATAGAACATTCTAGTTCATGATCATACCAGGTCATCAAGTAAAATCAGTCTGCTACCTTAGCTGCTGATTCGATAGCCAAGCACCTGCACCAATTAATTGAGCTCCTGTGCTTCAACGGGTTATTAATCTAAGATCAAGAAAGGGTAAAAGCTTTGATTGAGAGGTTTCATTCTTGAATTAGCGCTTTCTTTCATGCCTGATTGGATGGAGCTTAGCTCATTGGCTCAGCAGGAAGAGGAAGAAAGAAGCACCGGCCAGAGAGGAGCGTTAAGCCCTCTCCTTAACAGTCGAGTAGCTTCCGCGAAGAGCAAACAAAGCAGCGAGAGGCCAATTTATGAGCTCGTGTAGTATGGTACTCGCCCCTATTCGATAAGGCAAGGCAGGCCAAAAAGGGGTTGCCGCAAAGCCTATAGCCGTTAACGCAGGAGCGAGGATTGCTCGGTTTCTTGCTGGGTTTGGTTTGGAACGGAAACAAGCAACGAATTGAGAAGGGTTCGGAAGGTCGTCTGCAGAGAAGGTTGGGGAAAGGTTACGCGTTGGTTGGGACGAAAGCCGGTGCATAGCTATTCCGTTCTCTTGTCTTGCTGCCTAATGGTTTGATTGCTGCTTATCAAATTCTTTTATCAGAGAAGATTATGGGGTGCTGTAATATTCAATCACTTCACGTATTAATTGATATCCGCTAATCAATTAATTAAAGAATTTTTTACGGTGCCAACGATTCCTCCCTTACTATTATCACATGATATATTCATTCACAGAACACTTTCTATCAGTTCACACTCTCCATAACTTATCTTCCTCCATCCAATCCGGTTTTGTTCTTTATCTTACACTTACACGGATCCGAGGTTACCGGCTGCTACGACCTCGCAAGGCCCGTTGTAGAGCGCATTGGGCCTGTCAGCTTCTCAATCATAGAATAGATACCGTCATAGATGAGACTGATATTGAAATATGCTCCATGGATATAGTGCTCATATACTACTACCGATAGGGAATGATTCTTTATTATTATCGTTCGCCCATAACGAGTAGACTTTGGTTTAGTGATCACTTACGCAATTCGACTGATGTTAATTAAAAAAAAAAAGTGATAGATAATTTCAATTAATATAATGTATATTGTAGATCTCCCAGTGGATCGAACAGCGGTAAATTTCGTAAGTGATGCTATGCTGGCTTGAGCGCATCCGTTTTCTTGCTTGGCTAGAATTGGCTAAGGCAAAGGCCCTATTCGTCTAAGGGGTAATGGTGGACGAAAATCTGACAAGTTATGCCACTTATGTGAGAAATATGGCCATGAAGTGCTTCAGTGCTATCACCGATATGATAAGAACAAAAAAGGTCCCCGCAAGAATGACAACCACAATGGTTCAGCTTCAGCCTATCTAGTCACTCCAGAAAGTGCTACTGACCCAGCATGGTACGTACTTAGACACTGGTGCAACCCACCATGTGACACACACACCTGAGAATGTTGATTCGAGTGGTACTACCAACTCAGGTATAAACTCTCTTCTAGTGGGTGATGGGGCTGCTATAATTAAATAGTTGATGGAATCATTAACTCCGTACCGAAGCTTACTGAAGATAAATAAGCAGCTGAATCATCTGTTCCTGAAGCAGGTGGGTAACACAGAGAGTTACTAAAATCCATCTTAGTTCCGTTGCGTGCCCCAGCAATCAAACGGATGCGAGTTAGCCTTTCTCTAAAGTACCGGCTTTCGCACTAGTGCGCCCTATCCCGTTTAAGGCTCAGTCTTAGTAGTAACTACTGACTAAGGAAAGAAGGAGAAGACAGTCTTCCTTTCGTACTTAACTCTCCTCCTTGCTTCTTTTTTCACTTCACTGAGCTGAAAGTCAAAATACTCCGCCACCTCTATAGCAGTAGTCGTAGAAGACTCATACCTACTAATATATACCTCTTTAGTAATCAACACTCTCAATACACACTAACACTATAACTTTCCGTCATGAATCTTTGCCTTCGTTACCCGTCTATCAAGGGCGATACTGAGGGGGTTTTTGAGAGTGCACCCCCATCGTTTGTAGGAGAATATATTAATATATTTAAGTGACCTTATTTTTGGTATTCTTTCGTCCAAGGAAAGATGAAGGAAGCAGGCAAATAGCATACATATAAGGCCTTAGAACTTACTTTTAGGGCGAGAAAACTTTCTTTCTTAACCCGTACGTAGGGTAGGCCTTAAACGAGTCAGTTCAATTAATAGCAGATATTCAGTAATCCCTTGACGGAAAAGCTCGTAGGGCAGAAAGAACATAAAAATCGAGAAGTCGCAGAGTCAAGTCACGGAGTCGCAGGGATGTCAAAACAGGAAATGCGTGATCGCATCGCCTTAATAGTTTAGTTTAGTCTAGGGCGAAGCGGAATCCCCAGAAGCTGCAGAACAAGCCGAAGAAGAAACAGAAGTTCCTAAATCCGTTTCCGTTGCAGTTGTAGTTTCAGTTCCTGAATAAGAATAAGAAGCCAAGCCCTTACCTTAGTTGCTGTCTTAGTATCCCCGAGGTATCAGTCCCAAGGACCGAAGGAAGGGACGAAACAGAGGAAAGACAGGCCTAAGGATAAGGGGGGTCGGGATCACTAATCGGGTAGCGAATCCTATTCATTCGTTCGGGTTCGACTCTGCAGCTTCTGGGCGAAGCGGCCCCATTTGTCTAAGGGCCCCCCTCTGGGAATGCCTTTTCTGGGCTCACGTTAGCGAAAGTCGATAGCACTTATTTGTCTTCTCTTCTAGGGGGGCGATACGAGAATTCGCATCAGAATAATCCGAATCAGCGGAAGAAGAACTTGAGTGAGATGCTTTGGCAGTGGCGCAGGAAACAAGCACCTGACCATTAGATTATGATTTGACTTGATGACCCGGTATTCTCTATAGGCACGTTCGGAGATGCTCGACCAATAGTCCGAGGGCAGCAAGCTATTTCATACCAAAGCAGTCAGGTCCTTCCCTAACCCTAACGAGGAGGAGAAGACAAGATAGCGTATTTTTAGTCGAACTGGAACATAATTCTAATTCCGTATCGTATCTCACAGTGAAGTTCCGGACTACACTACCATATTATCGGTGAATGAATTCCCGACTCCCGATTCGTACGCCCGCCTTTCCCGCATCTTCGAGACCTCAGCTCAGCAGACCTTCGAGCCCGTCTCCTACTTCTGAGTCCGATTCGGCTTCAGCAGCTAATGTAGATTTTGCCGATTCTGCTTTTTCTTCAACATCAACAGATTCGTCAGCTGAAACTAATTCCGCTTTAGCCTGAATGAGATAAATAAGGGGGGGCCTTAAACAGGATAGGGCAGGATAGATAAAAGGCTTTCTCTTTAAGTTACGCTACCGATCCGATACTAGTATCAAATCCACCCTTTGCTTTGAGCCAACCTTTCGAGCCCTGAAACCAACCCTATATCTCTGTCCTGGCACTTCATAGAAGAAGGAGCTTCCGCTGGATTTACTCTGTAAGCTGGAGCCACACCACGAGTGCTTGACTGGACGAAGTCTGCTAGAAGCTCATCCCAAGGAAGCTTCTTTGTCCACCCTTAGTCGAAGAGTTTGATGACCGGATGGATGGCGCCTTGGGGTAGCAATCCAAGTGATCCTTACAAGCAACTGCAGTCCCTGATAAGGCAGCAATGATGGTAGGAACCCGAGGTAAAGAAAAAAGAGTATAGACCTTGGAGTTATCCGCAGTGCCACGGCTCTCGCATCTTTGGACACAGCAGAGAGGTTGTCTAGGGCGACATTAATATGACAGAATATCTATGATGACTCCATGTAAGCAAGACTATATAGTCAAAAAATCCACCATATTAGCCAACAAGCCTATTAGACAGACATCTGACTTTCTTTGGAAAAAGTTACGGTACTACCTTCCCTTTCCCTTCCAGGATGTCTCAATAATGGGGCCTACCCATACATAAGATAAAAGAAGATTGGGGCCGCACACAAGGCTTAAACCGGTCAGGTTGACCCTCATACCACATGGAACCTCTCTCACCAGTGATGTAGTAGAAGACCCGGACTTTCAAGACTCACTTCCAAACCAAAGTGGTATCCATCCTTTCTTAAATACTTACCGACCAGCCCCAGTGTCCACATTGGGCATTCATTGGAGGACGAACCGGGCAGGAATTAGGCAACCAAGCCCTACTATCAGTGATTTCATACATAGCATAGGCCGGGATAAAGAGAAAGCCCTTCCTTCACACTAGAACATTATGTTCATTTAGGGCTAAGAGAGAGACTAACTGATAGGAGTCCTGTGACAAAGAGCTTTTTTTTAGAAAGACCTTAGGAATCCATGTGGGCGCTGCTGGATGCTCCCTGCTTTTAAGGTCCCCTCCCACGGATTGGCCTGCAGCTCCTTCTGTGGCACTAAGACTTGCAGCTTTCATTCTGTCTCCTTCGTGTCTATACTTTCTCCATCTCCTTCATTAAGAGTTTGATTCTTCCTCTCTCTCTCTATTCTACAAATACTACCCCCCGACATTAAATAGAATGAATTCCGATACTGGAAAGCGGCCGTTCAAGGAGAAGGGAAGTTTTAGAGTGCCTTCTCGCTCCTCTCCTAAAGTCCCTTCAAAGGCTAGCTTTCTTTCCCGACTAGTTTGATGAAGAACCAACTTCGGCTGAAACCAGAAAGGCCTTCAAACAATCCCGTACTTCTGGCTCTAGCCCGCTTCACTGCATGAAAGAAAGGGCTAGGTTAGACCTCTGGCATTTCTTCCCTAGGGACCTGTCCCCCATAATTTCCTTTTGGTCTTCAGAGATAGACTTGGAGACAATGTTGTTTCTAACCGGAATTCCTGGATAACTTGAATGGTCATCAGCCAACAATTTACTGTTTAACTCAACTAGCCTTTCACTCTTTCATCAACTACAGCAAGATCCGATGTAGCGCATTCTCCCTTTTTCGCATATCTTCACTACTGCTAGATAGCTAGTTAGTAGTTCTAGCATTATCAGTTGTGATATTGTCCTTCCTCTGTGATTCAAGACAAATTCCTTTTCTTTCTACGGATGAAGAAGTAGCTGCTCCTGCAAGTCTGCCTGTTCAAAAGAGTCTTTCAACTCGGGATGAAGCTTCTTCCTTTGATGCCAGATCACTTGAAGGAGAGGTCAATAGCTACGAATAGTGACTTCTCCACCGGAAAGGTAGCCTCAAGCCCTTTTCCAGGGTTGATGGAAGGTATGGGTTTTGGATTGGGGTTGGGGCAGTCCGCTAGTAAGTTAGGCGGTAGGCCGAGTAGGTCTCATTAGTAATTAGTAAATAGGGGCTTCAAGATCGATCCTTTGCCAGGGCTTGAAGGGATATCAGATTCCCCTTCGCCTTCGCTTCTGACTCCGATATAACGAGCTCTTCCAATTAATTCAGTTAGCGAAAATTCGTTTTAATGTTTGTTTGCCAATTATCCAACAATATACTTTTCTTCTTCTTTTTAGGACGGGTAACACTGACATCAATCAGACTTGGGTTCAGCCCAGCCTACTTGCTTTACCAATATGAATACTTAAATAAAGCTCTTTCCCGACTTTCACTTCAAGGTTCTTTTCCAACATTGACATTAGTACTTACTTGTTTTTTTGCCAATTACATTAATTACAAGAGTAAGAAGAATCTAGGATTGGATCTTTCAATGCCAACCTTATGGCTAAGGGAAGTGAAGACAACTCAAGTGGTACCCTACGCCCTTTCCCCCTTTACCCTCTCACTCCCTAAGGAATGAAAGGCCACAGCTAACTTGGTCCAAACCACTTGAATAGGAATGAGATCTTTAATTACACCATATAATAGAATAGTACATGCTTCTCTTCCTCGAACTAATGCGGACACAACGCAGAACCCATATAAATGGACCAAAAAAGAACCCCGAAACAGATGCACGCGAATCTCCATATGATATCTTGAAAACGAATTTGAACGCTATCTAGAGCTCTTATAAAGAGAGAGAGTATGCTTACGGACCCTGAACATCGAGGCAAAGTCAGCTGAGCCGATATGAGAGATGATATGAAAGATAGGGCGTGGAGTCTCGTAGAAAGACAAGAGCCTGGAAAGCTCGATAAAGGCTGTCTGTCAGCCGGTAGCGAATAGTAGAAAAGCCTGCCTGATTTGATTAATAAAGCTATCCCGACTATAAAAAACGAATAACATACCAAACCAAAAGGCTATAACTAATATAGACTAGCATCAAGAGTCAAAACTTCTTGAGCTCAGGTAGCTTGATTTACTTCTTAACTTCCAAGAGGTAAGGACCACTTGGCCAGATAACCAAGATTGTATGGAGGGAACCGGTTCGGTAGATTGCCTCTTCGAGTGACTACACGTACCACTGAAAAGCAAGAACTCTTAACCGTTTGTATCCCCTACCTATGGGCTACTCACTTAGACTATTGCTGCTTTAGATAAATAGCTGTAAGTGCTAACATAATTTATAGATTATATGGTGGAGAGAGGTAGCTGAATGCTTACTTAGTACTTGTGCTAAGGTACGAAGTAAGTCGAGTGAAGCGAGAGGAGTGAAAGGAGAGGGATAAAGCGTAGATATAGTTCTTCTTGCTTCCAAAATCACGTTTCACGATTCATTAGGAAGATTCCCGAGGTCCATAAAAGAAACGCATTATAAGCCCGCCTTAGAAAATAATTTTGACCTAAACGCGTGTATAGTGCTGCACGACTGGTAAGATAAAGGAGAGCCTTCCAAGTGTGCATCAGACTAGTAAATAGATTTACAACTAGCTAATAGCTAAGCTAATAGGATGGTGGCATAGCAAGGAAGTCCCCCTTAGAGAGGTGGGACGGGTATGAGCGAGTCGAGACCATGGATACGACCTTCTCAGTGGATCGCCAAGGTGAGATGAATCAAAGGTAGACTGCCTAAGAGGCTTAATTCCAAGGGGCAAACAGTAATTCAAGAAGATCTGGGCCAGGCCAAGAAGCAGAAGACTTTCCCGAAAGAAAGATTGTTTTCTATTAGTAAGAGAATCCCAGAAGCTAAGCTTTGAAAAGGCACTGCTCTAACCGGCGTATGTGCCTAGATTAGGACTCGCTGCTTAACCGGCCACTTGACTCTTTCCTATCCCTATGGGAAGCATGAAGGAATTCTTATATGACTCATGGCTCAAGGCCATGGATCACTCTTACTATAGAGAAATCCTTTAATTGAACTCCTCGGACTAAAACCTGTCCTCCACCATACCATGGACTCTACACTACATACTTGATTGACTGGCTTAGTAGACCGACACCAATGTGCTAATTATTTTCTTGGTAATGGTATGTTTTGTACGTGGATACCACGAGGTTTAGTAATAGATATGGAACAACAGACTTTAAGTCTTGAACGTTCTACGAGGACCGATCTATCTTCTGCTCCGTAGGTACATGTTAGGGCGCTTTCAAGTTTTTTCATTTCAAAAGGGTGTTTATTAGCGGCATTGGCTTGCGCAAAATTTTCTCATTATAAAATCTTCTTCAATGTCTGAAGTTGCAATTGTACTTTTTTTTTTTTTTCTCTGGCTACTGATTGATACATAAATACCTTTTCCAAAGCCACCCGCACCGCACGCCGCGAGCTGTGGGTTGCCCTGTTTTGGCTTACTAAGTCACGTGTAAGGCTTGCATATTGGAGACTCTTATCAGTCAGTACAAAGCCAGCCAGGCAGAATAAGAAGGATTCTCTTCGAGGTGTCCATCCGTGCCAATAAAAAACGGTGGTGGACAAGGAGAAAGGCCAGCTTACTTACTACATCAATAATCTTTCTTTCACCCCCTTTCCACCGAACCGAGGGCTTAGGTCCGCTCAAGATCAAGATAAGAAGAAGGCTTAGGAGGGCACCAGAAACAAGGGGAAAGGAAAAAGGGAAAAGAATAGCTATTATTAAAACTATGTGATAGTTTTAATAAGGCTGCTAAGGTAATGCCCGACTCTACTTCAAGCAAACGGCGAACTAGTGGGTGGAGACTATTAGGGAAGGGCCGGAGCACCCAACCAGCGGGTTGGATACGCATTCATTCCATTTATTCTGGCGGATTACATCTTATTATAAATAAAGGATAAAGGAGCTTTCTTTTTAGCTTTGACTCGGAAGAGGTCGAGATCTCCACCAACCAAGAAAATAGGGGAGTGCACAAAAAGCACCTCATTCATTGATGGGAGAGTCCCCACCGGTCAGCGATTTGGTTTTATGCATTACACAAGGTGGCACAGACGAGTACTAATTTCATTGGGTACGCAAAGGCCTAACTCAGCTAAGCTAATAAATGCTGCATAAGAGAGTGGGAGTACTCACTCATATAGCCAGCTATGAGTGACTACACGTACCTGGGTTTCACTCCTTAACAGGACAGTGACTTACGTACCTTGTTCTTGATGTCTGACGGATGATTAGTCGAGTGAAAAGAGTCGTTTCACTCCTTCGGTAGCTTCATGCTATGCTCGAAGAAGGGAAGTGAGAATCCTCAAACTAACCAAATAGTCCGATCGAACCCAAGTCCTTTGTCTGGTAAGAAGTTGTTACTGAATATCTGTCCTTACTTAAGAAACAAGTATGGAAGGTTCTCTCATCGCCCGAGATGTACTAAAGGGATAGGATAAACCAACCAAAGCGGAAGAAGGGAATTAGCCACTCTTTGAAGAAAGAGGAACGAAACAGACTCGCTTGACTCACTGGAAAGGAACGAAGTGGGGGAGAAGGAAAAAGGAGTCAGTGAGTTCATAAAAGAAATAAGGGAGAAGACTAGTTTGATTCCTAGTTAGGTTTCCGGCGTTGTCTTACTCGTTAGACTCACTTCAAGTATTCCGTTCGTTTATTCCACTCGTTCGGTACTTCATTCGTTTTCTTTAAGACCAGTTGTTCGGGTTCAGATAACTAGTACGGCGGTGACTTTACGGAGAGAATAGAAGCTCGCTAGCGCTCTTTCTTATTAAAGAAATAGGATACTAGCTTTCTTGAAAAAGGAAGATGGTTGAAAGGGTCCCAACGAAGACTTCCGATCGGTAGGATACCTTTTCTACGAAATATACGAAAGAATCATCTTTTATGAAACTCATCTATCTCGGCTAGTCAATTGATTCAAGAGGGTTCCGTTCCTTAAAGAAAGAAGAGTCCTGTATGAAACAAGCAAAGTGAAGGGAAGCATGATTGTACGCCTTCGATTGAGAGTTCTCACCTTCTCTCCTCTTTTTCACCGGGAACCCCTATTTCATCAACCAGACGGACAATGGGAAGCGTCTGAGCTCTACTCTACTAGACTATATTGGGCGAGCACGGGAAGTGGTCACACCTGCCAGCTGACCTTCATTGTAGACTCTTTCTTTATTGGAACTTCAGGGAGGAATGAAATGCTACCAATCGTTGAGGGAAGAAAGGGATAAGGTTTGCATCGTCGCTAGCGAATTCCGTCCAGTAATGGAAGTAAAACGCTAGCTTCAAGACTGCAACGAAGATCTAGCCATTGTCACTTAGCGCATCCGAAACTCTCGTCCATAGAGATGGCTTCTCTCGGCTATCAAAGTGAGTTGGCATTCTTAAGCCAAGCCAGTGAGGTTCCAACTCCGCATGCCCTTACACAGGTCTTCCGTAACTTTCATACTAGAACCTGCATACTCACCTGAAGCTTTCAGCCTCAGATTTCATTCCTTTGGACATAGAATTGATCGGTCAAAGCCTTAAACTCGTTCACAAATGAGTTGATTCGCTTAGAGCCTTGCCTGAAAGGATCAATTGAGGGGGGTAGCGGACCGTTATGATCAATAGGTCTAGCCCTCGTAATCTATTGCTGGAGAATAGGTCTAGCTCTTTATAATTGTAGAAAAAGTCTTTGTTGGATGGGATGAATGTATCTGTTGTACACTCTTCTTCCTCTTTCTGGAGAAAATAGAATAAGTAATAATGAGCCCTTTCCACATCTTCCTTTAGTGTCTTCGGACTGATTTGATGTCTCAACGAATCCGGATGTGGTTGTTAAGGGACTAGAATTGGCCGTTGGCCTGGGGTTGAATACCACCGGATCTCCTTGAATTAACAAATTCGCTCAGGCGAACAAGATCGGCACAACTACTGGCTTTATTGTCTTTCTTTCCTTTAATTTAACCTTTGTGTTCGGTAGCATGCCTCGCCTCCGGATCAGCGTATAAACGCTTCCCAACTCCCTTCCTGCAGTAAACACAAGCATGTATCTCTCAAAGCCTTCGCTCAGGATCTGCCATAATGGGCCCTTCTTCTTGGCCTTTCCATTGGTAGACGTTGGTTCATGCAGCGGGATAATGATGTATCTAATGTGGCCAGTAGACCAGGAAGTAGGATGTCGGCCCTACAGTAGTAGAAACTGGAGAATTTCCCTCTTTTCCTTTGACTAAAATAATTAATTCCACCAGTTTGAGATTGATCGACGAAGTAATCACATAAGGGAGAGATTCGAGACTGACTACATAATAGCATTTATGCGAGCATGCCGCTCTTCTTTCGGGATCTCGAGTCCTTCTTTATTGACTTCTGGTGCGCTCTGCTAACCGGATCGGGAGGTTAAATAAATAGTTTACTAAAGCTAGCTACTGGGGTATGCTAGTCCTACCGAAACCGAAGCATTGACTTGATCGACGGGAAAAGAGTAAGGATGCGGGGGTGTGTCCACTTGAGCTGAGGTGATAAGGGGCCTTCCTGACCATAAAAGTAAGAAATAAGAAAGGTCTGGCCTTTTTCAACCTCATTGAGCTCGAACCGCGCCTCAATCCTTTGCTCGAACTTTGCTTCCATGCATGCAGGAAGAGAGTGAAGATGCTGACCCTTCTTTGCTGTCTAGATGCTGAGAAGGATGGGAGCAAGTTCAGTGAACCGAGGTAGTTCAACTTAGCATATAAGCAATCCACTTATGTAAGCGTGTAAGCTTGCGTGCTGTCAGTAAAGAGAGCTCTTAGGTATCAGTTTCATCCTCCTTTTTACATTCTTTATTTTATCTCTTTCGTCATTCAAGTAAGATATATCATTATAGTAGATAACATTGACAGGCATGAAGTAGGAAGGGCTCGATGCGGGGAGTGAGGGAGGAGGGGGCGCGGGAATCGAGGCTGTACTTGACTAAAGTAAAGTAAGTCAACTTCTTTCGTCAGCTCTTAAAAAACTATAGTTACCTATTCTCCGGTCTAGGAGTTCAAAGATAACTATTCCGAGGGAAGGAGCCAGCAGTTACGTGTCTTCCTCTTCATAAAGAAATAGGACTCTGTAATATAGTATGGAAGTAGAAGTCAGCAGGAAGGGGAAAGGTCTATTTGCCTTGCCTATTTTTAGTATCAATCTTTTCTTCTTTCAACAAGTCTCCCTCTCAATCTGTGTCTGCAAGGAGGAAGGATCAAGAGCTAGAGGGAGTCAAGGGCGGAATAGGTATAGGTGGGGTCCATATGAGCGAATGCAGTTGCAGGCAAGTCCTAATCTTTTACATTACATCTTATTTCATCAAATTCTATTCTTTCTGCCTTCGAGTTAAAAGTTTGCTTTCCGTGAGTGAAGATGGATTGGTTCACGGAATCAAGTTTATCTTGATTTGCTTTCTTCCCATCCCTGCTTGACTTCTCTATTCATTCGGTGAATAAGGGATTCAGAGGAACTGCGGGAAATAGAATAGATAAGAGTCCCGATAGAAGGGGAGTGAGTGACCTAACCACTTCTTTTGAATCGAAACCATAAAAGAAGTGAACCAAGTTCTGTTAGCTGTTCTCCTCGGGAATTGGCTATCCTCTCAGGCTGAAAGCCCTAATTCCACTCTGCCTGGAAAGCATGGTTCATTCAAGTCTGAAGGAAGCATAGGAAATCCAATCTGGACTTACTATTGAAAGATCCGGTCTTCCTTTCTTTGCATTGATTGAATAGGGCGATGGTTGACTATGGAAATAGGAGGGAATGCGATCCTTCTTTGCCCCATAGATGCGGAGAATCCAATCAAATCAGGGGTAAGCGCTAGAATAAGAGGAAATAGGCAGATCGAACGAATGGAATGGTAGCAAGTCAAGTTCAGTGATCCCAGGGAATTTAGCAGATAGGTCTCACGAGAAGGCATGAAGCGATGGGCTCAATCTCATATAGAAGGATCCGCTGCATCACAAAAAGAAATCGGGAGGAGCTCCGCTTCAGCACACAAAGCTGCTTTATCGGGCAACCTATTCGTCTGCAATCTTTCATTTATTTCGATAATCCTATTAGCGTGCCAAGTGTTTACGCTTATGTAAAAACAGAAGCAAAAGCCAAGCACAATAACTGGAAAATTCCATACACTTAAAAAATCGTTCATCATGACGGCGAGTAAAGTTCAAATTCTGCTTTCCTTTAAGCAATGCGGAAAGACTTTTGTTTGTCGAAAATAGCCGGTTGGTTGATCCGGAAATGCATGGGAAAAGAAAGATGCACAAAAGAAAGGATTGAAGAGCTTAGTGTGAAACTAAGGATAAGGAAACGGGCGACTTAAAGCAATCAAAGAGAATGAGTCAGAAAATGAAATTAAAATGAGTTCTCATTCTCGTAACACTCCAAGACGATGCCCCCAATTCGGATTCGAACCGATTAAGCCTATTTCTTAGGGCTTCAAGAGCGTGACTCTTCTTTATACACCATTTTCAGTCTACTTTTCCACAAGGCATGCAAGCGAGGAGGGCTAGCCTATGTGGCATACCTTTCATCCGCTACTTTCTTCTCTTACTTATGAAATTGTTAGTTACAGGGGCAGACCACTAGAGTTACTTTCTCTTATATAAGGGAGACCACAAAAGGAAACTTCTTCAACTATGGCAATTCTTGGTCCCAGCTAAACAAGATAAAGAGCATCTATCCTAGCTGCGGTAATGCCGATTCCAAGACCTGGTTCAAGCTTTCAAGCAGAAAGGCAGACGGGATGATCATTATAATACGATGATAGCACCTAATTAGCAGGAAAAGCTTTCCTTTCCCTGCTATGCTCTTAGCTATGGCCTATGGCTGGATTGAATCCCTATTGCTTAGGGCAAGTCAAGGCAAGGAATCTATTCGCGTGGGGATATAAAAGAGGAAATGAAAGCGACGTGTGTAGCTGACCAATTGCAAGGGTTGAGCTAAGGCTAAGCCAATGGCAGGAGACCACACCTAGCTAGCACCTGGCTTTCCTGCATCTTGCTCCTACGCCTTGAACTATCAAGCAAGGCAAGGGATGAGCTACCTATCGGCAGCAGGCACGTATCGAAAATGGGGAACTTCCTTCGATGATCCGGGAAGAGGATTTCCGACATTAGCATCCGAAGAAGCCAAGCTCATGCCATCAAAAGGCGATCCAAAATTATTGGGATTTAGACCACAGGAGAGAAAGAATCGAATTTAAGACCTCCCTCCATTCCCGGAAGGAAGGACGGGACTAATTGAACTCAGTCTGACTTGCTTTTTCCCTGGGATGGGATGTCTTTCGCCAAGTGGATTGGAGAGAAAGCTCGTTCCGATCCTATGATTCCGGACCCTTTCATGCTCTAAGCGGGAAGTAGAGTGGTTTCTTCTCCTGGACGATGAGCTTCTCTTAGTCATAGTAGGGGCTCAACTCGCTACTCAATTAGATGTCAGTGCTAGAAGCGAAAGTCCAGGGATTGGAGAATCGATACAGCTGGTTCATCTTGAGGAAGTACGGTACGTCTAAGGTTAAGGTCTGAAGCCGATGTTCATTTTCGGAGTCTCTTCTTTGTCTCGTAGCCCTCAGGCCTACTTCATGCTATGGATCAAAGCCCTTTCTTTCGACTGGGTATTCTTCTCAGTCTTTTTTTACTTTCCTTGGGCTAGTCTTGGATCTTTCTGTCTCTAAGCGTGTGATAGATTGATTCTAAAAAGGCTTGGAAAAATCCCTCTATTCCAATCTCTCATGTTCTGGCGAATCTTCTTCATAGTAGTAAATTCTTCACCTCCTCTTTGATATCCTAGATTATGAAATCATAGGGTTCGATTGGTCGTCTGATGAGGTCGAAATCCCTTTCTCTTTGAGCTTTGTAGCATTTATCTTAAGGGGTCTGACTCTCAGCAGTGAATGACAAAGGAATGTGGAATGTCAAGCTGTGAAACTGAAATCATCAATCTTTCTTTTGCTATTCCGTGTAGCGGAGACTTTTTAGTAGAAAGACCAAGCTGTGAGACTTCGTTCAGTGAGAATCCCAGTGTGAAAGACTTGGCAAGATTGGCTTCATAGTGGTACCACAAATGCCTTGGATGAAAAAGTCGAAACTTCTTCTTTTCTTTAGGACTAGTGAAGAATTGAATGAATTCTTTACTAGCTTACAAGGGCTTAGGCTTAGGGCGACCAAACCAAGCTCGATTCGCTCCAAATTCCCACAGTGCCCTCCTTGGGAAGGGGTGAGTCCCATCTTCAGGTCGCTCCAGGAACCGAGCCTACCTTGGGGCCTTACGAGTGAACTGCCTTTCCTAACGTAACGAGGGCTAAGAGAGATCTTCCTTGCTGCTGCCTAGTAAAGGGACTGGAACGATTGACAGACGAAAGAAAAGGGGGGTTTGAACACTACTTTGAAGGGTATCAGTAAGCAACCAAACCAACGAAGCAAAGGATCGAGGGAGGGAAGGGATTGAACAGAAGGAGGGGATGGCATTTCTAGGGAGTGATTAGATTCTCTAACCCCTTATCAATCAACGGGAGGACGGATAAGTTCTTCCGCTGAAGGAACTGCTCTAGTGGGCAAGGGGAAGTCAAAGCCGAGTTCAATAAATCAATCATGGGCTGAAGAAGAAGTTTAATAGGGATTAAGCGGAACTGGGGTAAGTAAGATACGGTAGAGGTCCAAGTGATTGCTCTTCAAGACCTTACTAGGCTCGGAAGGGAACTCTAAACTAGCTACTAGAGGAAGTCAAGAGAAATCCTAAACGGGAAATGAACTTACTCTACAATTACATTGTTCCCCCACTCGACGGGGAGCGACTCTAATTTTTCCCTGCCTGAAGCTCACAGGGTATTCATATTCAGGATTAGTGAAACTAAGCAGAAGTGAGCTACGCTAACGCCCCTAAATAGTAATATAGCCTTCCCCCTTGACTCTCCTAATTAATCAAGCATGGCATTCTTAAGCTTATAGCTAATTCAATTAAAAAAAGCTTTCTATCTTAAGCAAAGATGCACAAGCTGTCTCTTTTATACGTCACCGAAAAGGCATCCCGCGGAACAACCAAAGAAAGCCATTTCTAATAGAGGTTAGCCTCCTGATCCTGTAGAGGAGAAAGGAATAAAGTATCCGATCTGTCATTGGAACAAGAAGTGCCATGGTCCTGGACGGGGGAAAGGAATAGCTTTCAAAAGATGGATCAATTGCAGCAGGGACTGGACTGGCTTCACTCGCACTCGACTAATAAGCAAGGAGGAGACGCGGATGCATGCCAACATCTCGCGATAGATTTAGCAAACTAAAGAAAGCAGACGTTAGCACTTTACTAATAAAAGATAGGGCTTTTCCCTATCTTACTAATAATAAGGGGCTAGCTGAACGAGGAATCGAATCCGCTCTTCCAGTGCTATCAAAGGAGCTATTTCCCTGGTAGGCTAAGCCAGAAAGAAAGAGAAGGAGCCAACCCATCTCTTCCTTTACTTTTACTTATTTAAGTAAATAGCGTTCACGCTTTCAAAGAGCGGAGTCCTTCCCAGCAAAAAGAATAATGGAACTTCATTGGAATGCCTACCCCTGTAGGCGAAAGAGACTCTACCCAGTGAGTTGTATCCCCTCCGATCAGGATCTGCCTTAGCAAAAAGCCCTACAGTCACTGAACTCTATATCTCTGGAACCGAAAGAGGGTCATGCATGAGCATCGAGCTGGGAGAACTTAGGCATTTCCCTATATCTCGAACCACAGAAAGCGTAGTCACAAGAACTGAAAACAGCACCTTCCATAGTGAGTAAAATCTCTTTCTTCTTAAGCAATCATATCTTTCGAACCCAACAACTCATGGGGTTTCTTGTTCAATCGTCTGAACTAGCTAATTTAGGATTGGAGCTATGGCTGCCGATGAAAGATTTGACTCCTTCGCCTTGAAGGGAAAGCAAAGCTACGTCTCGTCAAAGGGCTTACCCAAAAAAAAAGCCCTTTCTCGTTTATGGAGCGACCTGTGCGTAGATTTGAATGACAGGGTTTGATAGTTTTCTCATTAATTCGGGATCCTTACCTCAGCGGTGCCGAAGTTTGGTTACGCCTCGGGCTCGGGGGTAGATCGGTTGACAGTTCACGTCGTGATCCGTTGATGAGCGTTGGTTCAAATCAAATCCGAGATTTCTAACTATACATATATAGATTCATAAGTAAGTTCTTCGCTTTCTGAATGAATGTCAGATCGGAACTCAAAGGAGAATGTGGTCATAGGATTTGTTCTCAAATAGATAGATAGATTTGAAATGGCTATCAAAGGTATGTAATGGGGCTAGAAGCAATAGGAATAAGACTTGTTGCGAAGAATACTAGTGAGAATGCCAAAGTTGGCATCATCTTCTGCCGGGATCTCTCCTAACGGCTGTATTAGATTTCGAGTCCCTATTTCAGGAAGAGTTTTAGGGCATTCCACTTACAGCGACGAAGGGAAGATTAGTTATGAATCACTTACACCATCTTGGCTTTAAATGCAAATTCTGTCGATTAAATGCTCGAATCTTAGTCTCAAACCTGACGATAAGACTTTACAATGATTTGCCTTTATGTTCTGTATCCCGGTGCTGTAATGGGCTCCCTCTGAGGATGATTCTAAGAAACCACAACTGCTGTTACTTAACTAGTAGGCTAGAAGCCCTTTCTTTGCTGCCTGTCTGTGCGAATCTAATAGCCAAACAACCCATAGAAAGGTTCATGCAACGCGAAATGAAGATAAACCCTTCCCGCTCTAACAATGTGTGAGCAGCCATGGCTCTCTCTTTGACGGTAACTTCTTGAGATAACTAAAAAAGGCGTAAAGCCAGCCCTCCATTAGCATAGGAGAACCTGATTCCAGCCATACTATTATAAAGTCACTTCTATCTTGAGACTTGTTAGGAGCAGACAGGCTTTTGGCATAGGCAACCTAGCTTACTCGTTTTGATAGTTTCCGCTATGACTATGTTATGTATGTAATTACAGTCTTTGTTGGATATTGTTTAACCTAACCGTAGACTTTCTATTATCTTAGTCAACCTATGAATAGGACCACTGCCTACCGCATTCCTGCCCCGGCCTTTTCTTTCGCCCGACACAATTGATTCGTCATGGGGAACCCGGTTGCTTGTCTCAATCAATTTGATTGCTTTAACTAGTCATGCTATGGAGAATTCCCATGGAGAGCCAACTGCTTCATGCCCCAGATCGCGGGGATTCTTATTGTGTGTGGTCATATTTCCTATTCATTGAGTAAAGGGCCGCGTTAGACCCGCAAGGCTTTCATCGGAGCACATCGCTTTCGCTCCTTAGTTTCTCAGTGGAAGAGGACCTTTCTCGATCAACTATCTTACTTGAATGAAGAAAGAAGTAAACTTTCTATACAAAATTTTCTGAATAGCCAAATAAAGGAATTTTGGGCTTGATAGCCACTCCCCTGAAAAACTGCAAAGAAGACGATTCGCTACTTCCGAATCGCTGCATCCAGCTCCTCCAGTCTCCTCGATTGGCCCCCTTCGACGTTGTGATCCCCTTAGTTCACTATTTTCTTGTATATAGAGTCGAGTGCCTGTCTTTGATTCGGGGATATTCTACCTTTCTGCCCCTCTCTCTCTTAATCAAAAGCCCCTTGACCTGTGAGGGTACTTTTCCAGTTAGTTGAGAAGTAGCCATTTGCTTCAAACAGGCACCTTGGAGAAGCTGCTTTCCCTTAACTTTTAAATCCCCAAAACCAGATGAAATAGCTTCTGCTCATACCAATTTGCTGAAATCCATCCGGCACTAAACGAAGTAGGTCGATACCAATAACAGGAACCGAAAGCCGCTCTCTTCCATAAAATAAAGAAGAGCGAAACTCTCGCCTATCCGATCAATGGAAAGAAATGACTCCTAAATCAGTCCCTCAAGCGTCGGAATGTTAATCCACTCGCGCTTTTTAAGCCCTCGGATGAAAGAAGTGCGCGGATAGAGCAAGAACTATGAGCGGGTAAACCGGGGCCTGCGAGTTCGCTAAGCGCTTCCGAGTGGACAAGATGACAATAGATTTGTCGCCTTTGTCTATGAAGAAGGCCGCGGACGTGAGGTCTCCTATCGGCTGGTATAACTTTGTTATATCCATGCCTAAGCGGGTAAGGTTATCTACTTTTCCGGGGGCTTTGGGTATACCGGTTCGGAGAGATCGACGAGCACCTCACACAGCCATGCCGCAAGCTTTTGAATAAAATTAGGGGTGATCTTTGACCGGCCGATGCAGCGGGAAACTACCCCGTAAGAACATTGTAAAGTCCAAACTCCTTTACAAAAAGGAGACCATCCAGTAAGTGCCATAGGACTGGTTGAGAAAGAAGATGCCGGCCGATACAGAAAATAGAGGACTGTTAGCAGAAGCAGTTTTATCGCATTTCTCGTCTCTCGCTTAGCTCTGTGTCCTCGCTCACAGTCCAAGAAAAGGAGTCCTTTCATTGGCTTCCACCGGCCTGAACTGTCCTAGTCTGAACTCTTTCACCTCGTCAACTCGGACTCGGGCAGGCGGGTTCACTCGTATCCTCTTTTCCTTTGGGGTTGGCTACTCGCGTCCGTGAAGTGATTGATGTTCGATTGGGCTTTCGCCCTTCAAGGTCTTAGGAATCGATTGAATCATCCCTGTACTTCTACTCGATAGAGTGATCGAATCGGACGCTGTGCCATTGATAGAATTTCAATAGGCTCTTAGATGGGCTTGTTGAGATAGGTCAGAATGAAGCAAATGCCCCTAGTGGAAGGAATATGCCCAGAGGTGGATTAGAGAATAAGTCAATAAGTAAGATCGAAAGGGCAGGGGTATCTCTGGGGTAAAGACAAGGAGCCTAGCTAGGTCCCTTGTCACTAATCCGAATCTGCGGAAGAGGAAGAGGCACCCAACATATAAGAATCGGACTAAGAAAAGATGGATCCGTTTAAATGGTTGATGCTTTACTGGTCCCCCGCCTTCTCCTTGATCAAATAGTGTAAGGAGCCTATAATTTCCCTTTCTTTTTTAGTTATTTCTTAGGTATCTTTTCTTCCTGTAATTTGCTGCTAGAATATTAAGACTAGTTAGAGCATAAGGATTAGCAGAATCGTAATAAAAAAATGGTGATATAAAGAAGAGGACAAATTCCCATACTTCTATATAGTACGAAGCACGCGTAGCACTTGCTAAGAGTTACCTAATTGATTGAATACCAGTAAATTTACCACAAGAGTCTACTCATTTCCGCAACACAATTTCATTGCTTTGGATGCGGCTCCTTTAACTGCTAATCTTTTTCCACCCGAAGGCTAGTTAAACATATGTCGAAAAGAGTCGTATCTGAATTTCTATCTGATGAGGATACTGCTGCAGCGGCTGAGTCTGTGGTAGTATGAATTCTCTTTCGGACCCTTCTCGATTAGTGTATATGAAAATGTCTTTCATCTCTGCCTCAGTGAGCGGTGGCTGGACAAGATCGTAGTGAAATCGCAGTTTTTCTAGCAACACTTTAGAGGGATTTAAGAGTGAGCTATGCCATGGAGGAAGTCTTTCAATCATGGTAGGCTCAGTCATCGATTGAGTCGAGCTAGGGTTCGAATCTTCCTGTGAGTGAGGGCGAATACTATACTTTATATAGGCAAGGCTCCTTCCTCTTGTTCAGGTTCTTATGAGTATAAGAAGAGGTAGTAGTAGCCTGAGCTCCCAACCGTGCTCTTTCATCCGTATTGGTAACCCCTCCGATCACCTTGTCTTACCCAAGGTCGAAGAAAAGTTCCTGAACTGAGCTCACTGCCCTAGCCGTATGACTAGCCTTTGAAGGAAGGCCTAGGTTCAAATCAAGCAGTGCCAGGATGCTTCTGAAATAGCTGCTTCTCCGGATCCGGGCTTTCTTACTTATCTGATAGGCATGGGGCATAAATAAAATAAGTAGTAGGCTTTCACCGGTTTCAGCCAAGCAGTTGCTTTAAATAGGATGCGAATGCCATGGTTCTTCTTACAGAGTAGGCAGCTTTTCACTCAGCTGTGAGGGAGCTGTTGCGACGAATAAGGGCAAGGAAGAGGACAAGTGGAACGTCTATTGCTCCACTTTCTTAGTCTGGTAGCAAGCGCGGTACCCACTGACACTTTTGTTAGGAAAACCGAGAGGGGAAGCTGTGGCATTGATCCGCCAGCTGAAAGCTGAAGTAGCCCCTGTTCGGGGAAATCACTGTCAGCAACCTTTTCTAAGAAGAAAGAGGATCGTGCCTTAGCTTAGCATTGATCGACTTTTAGTAAGAAGAAAAAACCTTTGGAGTTGCAGTGCGAGTGGAGCGCTTTCTTTCATTCGCTGAAAAACAGCACCGAAAATAGAATAATAAAATCCGATAGATAGATCATACAACAGGCATCATTCTAAGAAGCGGGCTGCTCTTTCCTTCTCAATCTGAACCGGCTGAAGCCGAGCCCCAAGTAACGAATCTGAATGCCTATCTCTGGCCGAATTCGTTTAATAAGACTTATTGGAATGGAAGAAGCAATTTGATAAGAATTATCGGCTGAATGAATTCCAATTTCTTTTTTCTTCTTGTGTGATACAAGAAAGACCTCGAGACTGACAAGATGGGTCCTTTAGGTAAAAGAGTCATCGTCAGTCTTTTTCTAGTGCGTTCCACTCCTCTTCTTTCTTTTTGTTTCCGGGTGACTGGATCGTCCCGGCTCGGCATGCTTGCTTTCACTCTATCGACAGCTTTTTTGGTGTCAAGACCTGTAGCAGCAGCAGCATCAGTGAAGGCTCGTTCCTTAATATATGTGGAGCGGTTCCCCTCTGGAGGGGCCTTTTTTTTAGGAGGATTCGGTCAGCAGAGTGACCTTCCACTCATGTATAAACACGGCTTTGTATACTCTTCATTTTGCTATTGACTTATGGGGGCTCCCATCGGTCAAAATGGGGAGTTCGGTTAATAATAATCGAATAAGACTAAATACCTTCACGCTCTTTAGTTCATCTCGGTAGAACAAGGAAAAAAAAAGCCTATGTAGTAGTGGATTCGAGTCCCACAAGAGCGAAGGATGACGACTGATTCAATTGCCCTCTCTACTCAATTGATTGAATATAGTTGCGTAAAGCAGCATAAGCGCTAACCTGATCTAAGGAAAGAGGGGGAACGTGAAAGCAAGGCTATTCCGGGGCGTCAAGCGTCTGTAGGCTTATCAGCCATGAAGTAAGCATAAGCGTAGGGTAAAAGGACGGTTAGAAGGCATCGTCAGGACCTGTTTTCGGCTGGTCATAACAAGAACTTTTAGGTCTTTTATAGGGGGCCTGGTTCAACCAATCAATCTCAGAAGTGCAGGTGCAGGAGAGGGGGCTACTACTCGACTAATAAGTGTTGGAGCGAAGGCTGCTCGACTAGACTAATTGGTTGGAGGGGGACACAGCTAGCCTTAGGGTATAGGGAGACATAGCTACTTTTTGAATACATTCTCGAAGTGACAAGGAATGGTATCGACAGAGTGGAAGGGCCTGTGCTCAATAAACCACTCACCCACGCTAGGGCTAAGACTGAAAGTAGCTCTTCTGATTCATCCTGTCTTTCAAGGAGAGGAGTTTAAGGAGCTAGTATAGGTTCGAAGAGTTGCTGCGAGTAACTTCACTCACTTCATCAAGCCAGGAAAGAAGCTCGACAAAGACGGAGGCGGGCTTCTGAGAATATAGGTTTTGAGGTGGCATCAATACCAGAGAAGAGAGTGGGAATCCCCTCTTATGTCATTTCCCTCCTTCCGAGAAAAAGTCTTCGGTGGGGAAGACTCCTGCCTGGAGGCATTCTGTTTAGTTTTAGTTTAGGCTGCTAAAGACTGACTTGCCCCAACAGCCGTAGCTAAAGGCTTAACCCATTGTTGAGTACCCAGATTCTTCAACCCCGACCTCAAGAGAATCCGGGGAAAGCTCCATATCAAAAGAAGCTTGACCGGTAGCTATCGGGGTTGGGGATATCTTCTTTGTTTGGGGCTAAGGCCTGTAGCTATCGGAGTTTCACTCTTCTCTTCACCGGAATTGGAATCTACTTCACTAGATGGAACAAAGATCAAATCTTCCTAAGCCTAAACTTGCCATGGAAGGGAATAAATCCCTACTTTATTGAATGGAATACTGGGTCTTTCTCGGAAAGCAGTAAACGAGGGAACGGAACTCGACTTAGAGGAAAGAGAGAATTTTGCCTTTCTTTCTCTAATATAAAGCTGCTTTGAGCAATGAGCTCATTGAGAAAGAGCCAGGAACCAAGACCTTGGATATAGCTTTGAAGTACGTGTAGGAGGAGGACCACTGTGGGAAGAGAATTCAAGGTAGAGGTACAATGGATAGAGGGCTACGGCAAGGCGTTCTACTCACACTCCTGTCAACACTTCCAAGAGTGAACCCCCGACTCGCTTCCCTTTGTAAATCATTTGTTCTTCCTTATTGTAGAACTGTTGAAGTGGTAGATCTTCTTGTAACATTTCACTTTGGTTATTCTGAATTCTATCATTGATAGAGTGGATTCCAATTTCCCGTATGTTGTTCTTTCAGTCCTCCCCTTCCATTCTTTGCATTCCCTCTGGCCCTTACTTTCTTTTACTCCTTATGGCATCTGGTTTCAGTGTAAGCTGGATTCCCACGAAAAAAGGCATAATAATAACAGGGCGAATGGTGACTCCAAGAACCTGGGCCTGTTGAAATCTTGAACACAGCCCTTCTTCATCTGCGCCTTCAAACAGGTTCCCTTCCGCCTGGTTCCTTCAAAGCAAAGAGTTAATTCGAAAACAGGATTCTTCGCAACAAGTTAGCCTTTCCTCGCTTGAGAGCTAAGAAGATGCATCCCTCGTTCAATCCCCTCCTATGCTTCTGCTTTCTTCGTCTATGCCTATGCCTCGGGGGATGGAGGAAATGGACTTCTTAAGGGCGCTTTCCTCTCCTTTTATGGAATCGTTGATACAGTCAATGTAGAGTTCAAATCATTTGTCATTTGTCAGAGACACGATGATTAAGGATATCCGGCAGAATGGACCACAGTCTTATACTATATAAATAAATTATGGGACGATTTTGATAAAGATGGCGGTTTCTAATGACCGCCGTATCTATTCCTTGTAGAAGCTGCATCACTAATCGCGGATGTTTGGACATCTTTAGGAGTTGAGTAACTGCCAACCAACTCCTTCTTCAATGAGAGAGGACTCAACCCCCGCACGGCATTAGGAAGTTCTTATAGAAAGCGCTGTGAGGGAGGTAATTTCCTATCTAAGAAGCAGCTTCTTCTGTAACAGCAAAAAGAAAGGGCCGGCTATTCTTTTTGTTCAATGAAAAAGCATTCGTTCATAGTCGCTAAGAGGAATCCGAACTTATTCTTATTCAATTTATAGCAATCTCTGATTGGAAATAGCCTTGATCTCGAACATCACCTAAGCTATTTGAGCTCCTGTCTGAACTCCCCGGTAAGCCTTCCTTCTTATCTTGCCTTCGGATGAGTGAAGTGACCCCCATTCATTCAGAGGCATGGGGCACGTTAAGTGTCTTACTTGATTTTGGATTTCACGATATTCCTGTACCTCTCTGTCTTAAATGAAGAGACACCCATGCCAGCTTCTTTCCGAGATGAAGACCAGCCCTTACTCTCTACTTCTGGTAGTCGAAGACTGGTGTGACGACAGAAAAAGAGCAGAAAATTTCCCGGCAAATGCAAGCGTCTCATAGTTCACATTTGATCGATTCAAACCAGCTGCTTAAAGAGCTGCTTGCTACCACTTTGTAATTATATTAAAAATAGCCCAAGACAGCTGTGGCATGCCCTGTTTACAGCTGCTTATCCTATTCTGTTTTGTCTTTCCGTCATCTCAACCTAAGCATCACGTTCCTAGGGACAGAGACATCTGCGCTCTAAGGCTATCATAGCCAGCATGGTTACATCTAACTGCCTACTGGGCAAGCTTCAACTTCAAAGTCACCTGATTTGGCGCCAGCCAAAGGAGTAGGAGCATGGGCACTGGTAAAAGATTCAATCGATCCTGGTTCTGGTAACAAAGCAGTAGGCAAGCCTTAGTGGGGACCATCCATACCTCTAAGCCCGATACTTTTTCCCCTCGGATCGAAGCGCACCACGGGATGCTTTGTGAACAGCCCCCTATGCTGGTCCCGCTGCTGTTATATGAGCTGCCCCCTCTGTTCAATACCGATACCTGTCAGAAGCTGATGAATCTCTTTCTTTTTCAACTCTTTCCCTTGATCGTCACGCAAGACGCTTTTCTGGCACAAACCTACTAGTTATTTGTCCTGCCGATCTTGGGCGAACTGATGACACCTCTGCTCCAATACATAAAGCTGTTGAAGCTATTGATTGTAGCAGCTCCGTCCCATTCATCACTGCTTTCTGTTAAAAAGAAATGCTCCTCTCCCCTCTCTCTAGTCAGAAATAGCGTAAGTAAGTGAATCAGGATAGATCGACAGGCCAGCAAAGGCCTTCTACCGCAGCGGGCCCACAGGCCTATGCCAAGAAAGATTGGCACAGTGTCCAACGCAACTTAGGGCGTCTAGGTGAACCACCCATTACTCAGTGGGCAGTCATGAAGCAGAAGTGGAAGGAAAAAGACCTCCCCGCCTACTATAGGAGTCAATCGGTTGAACAGTTGTTAAATCTTAGGCAATCGACGTCTAATGTGTCTGACTATTTGGCTCGATTTGAAGAGCTTATGCTTAGGTGTGAAATTGATGAAGAGCCATTCATTACAGTCAGTAGGTTCGTCAATGGTCTGAGGGTAGACATTAAGAGTTAGGTTATACTGTACAATCCTTATTTATTTAAATACCAAGCATTATCGAGTGCAGCCCAGCGCTTCTTTTGGGGCAATTAGCCCTAAAGCAGTCAACGGTAGCCGATACCGGTTTTGTTACAATAGCCTTAGTCTTTTAGCGGACTCAAGGACTGATTTTCTCACCAGAGTAGGATAAAAATAAAAGATGGAGAAGGTTTTCCAGTCGAGCAAAGTTC